AGTTATTAATAGACGAGATTTTCAAAAAAAAATGCTTCTTCCTATTCCTGGAAGAAAAGAAAGATTTCTTTACTTGATACAAATTTGACATAACAAACATGATAAAGTTTTATTTTATTTCTATTTAATTATTTCATTTAGTAATTTAGTAGAATTATTATTAATTAATAATTTATTAATTAATTTTTATTTAATTATTATTTAGAATTAATTAATTATTGTAATTGAAATAAGGTTTTCATTATAACCATATATAGTGATATAGTGAAATGATATTCCAGGTTCTTTTAAAATAAAAGTAAAAGAATTTTTTTTTCAATACCCACTCTTTGATTTCTATGTTCTTTATTTTTATTAGTTTTAGTTAAGAATTCGAGTGATTGGGCTGTCTATTGATTCTGAGAGGAAATGAAATATTCAAATGATTTTTCATCAAATGACTATTCATCTATTTATTTTGATGTAACTAGTGGAAGGAAAGATATATGGAAAAATGGTGGTTCAATTTGATGTTTTCCAAGGGGGGGATAGAATCTAGGTGTCGGCTAAGTAAATCAATGGATAGTCTTGATCCTCTTGAGAATACCCGTGTAAGTGAACACCTCGTTCTAAATGATACAGAAAAAAACATTTTGAGTTGTAGTACTCGTGATAATAGGAATGTTGATCGTTTAGTCGGCGTGGGGGATATTCGGACTTTCAGCGCGAATGACACTTTTTTGGTTCGGGATAGTAATAATAGAGACAGTTATTCCATATATTTGGATATTGAAAATCAAGTTTTTGAGATTGACAATGATCATTTTTTTCTTAATGAATTAGAAAGTTCTTTTTATAGTTATTGGAATTCTAGTTATTTGAATAATGGACCTAGGAGTGCTGACTCCCGCTATGATCATTATATGTATGATACTAATCATAGTTGGAATAATTACATCAACAGTTGCATTGATAGTTATCTTCGTTCTCAAATCTGGATTGATAGTTATATTTTAAGTAGTAGTGAACATTATAATGAAAGTTACCTTTATAATCACATTTGTGATCAAAGCAAAAATTGTAGTGAAAATAAGAGTTCCGGTCTAAGAACTGGCACAAATAGTATCGATTTAACTCTAAGAGAAAGTTCTAATGATCTTGATGTAACTCAAAAATATAGGCATTTGTGGGTTCAATGTGAAATTTGTTATGGATTAAATTATAAGAAATTTTTGAAATCACGAATGGATATTTGTGAACAATGTGGATATCATTTGAAAATGAGTAGTTCAGATAGAATTGAACTTTTGATTGATCCAGGCACGTGGAATCCTATGGATGAAGACATGTTATCTCTGGATCCCATTGAATTTCATTCAGAGGAAGAACCCTATAAAGATCGTATTGATTCTTATCAAAAAAAGACAGGATTAACTGAGGCTATTCAAACAGGTATAGGCCAACTCAACGGCATTCCCGTAGCAATTGGGGTTATGGACTTTCAGTTTATGGGGGGTAGTATGGGATCCGTAGTAGGCGAGAAAATTACTCGTTTGATCGAGTATGCTGCCAATAAACTTTTACCTCTTATTCTAGTGTGTGCTTCTGGAGGAGCACGAATGCAAGAAGGAAGTTTGAGCTTGATGCAAATGGCTAAAATATCTTCTGCTTTATATGATTATCAATCGAATAAAAAGTTATTTTATATATCAATTCTTACATCTCCTACGACTGGCGGGGTGACTGCTAGTTTTGCTATGTTGGGAGATATCATTATTGTTGAACCGAACGCCTATATTGCATTTGCAGGTAAAAGAGTAATTGAACAAACATTGAATAAGACAGTACCTGAGGGTTCACAAGCGGCTGAATTTTTATTCCATAAGGGCTTATTCGATCTAATCGTACCACGTAATCTGTTAAAAAGTGTTCTAAATGAATTATTTCAGCTTCACGCGTTCTTTCCTTTGAATCATAACTCAAGTATAGCTTTAAGTTAATTAAATGAATTCCATTTTTGGGGTTCTAGTGAACAAGTATTTGTTTATCGATTTGTCAAAAAAAATTGGAAAAATCCAACGAATGGTTTTTTGTGACAATTAAGAAGAATTTGTAGAATTGTAGTAAAGAATCATGTAGATAATTGCTGATATTCTTGATTACTAAGTAGGAAATGAAACCTCTATCAACTAGCAACAAGCTAAAAGAACGAAATTATTTTTTCCGCGAAATTCAATTGGGTAATGAAAATAATAAATAAAAGAATTTCATCTTATTTTCTTACCTTCGGATTATAACGAAATTTTCGGGAATTTACAATTTATTTGCATTTATAAGTGGAAGAAGCTCTTTATTATTTATTACATTACTTTATTAAAATTAAAGTTATAAAACAAGAAAAGAATAACAAAGAAGTGGAAGTGGATTATCATTTATATCTATATATTTCATGTAGAAAATTGAATAAGCTCATTTAATTAGTTCTAGATTCCTTGCACTTTCATTCTATAATACTTATTTAATACTTAAACTTAGATTCACTTCGATATACTATAATTTATATTAGATATACTATAATACGAATTAGAATACGAATTCTAATAATTAGAAGATATCTTTCTCTTTTTAACAATAATAATATAGAATATAGTAAGTAAAAAGATTAATATAACAATAAATAACAGATACAAATATTCAATCGGGGGTGCCCAGCCTATGACAATTCTTAACAATTTACCCTCTATTTTTGTGCCTTTAGTAGGCTTAGTCTTTCCGGCAATTGCAATGGCTTCCTTATCTCTTCATGTTCAAAAAAACAAGATTTTTTAGATTCGATGAAAGAAAGTTTTACTTATTTTTTCAAGACCTATACTTGAATCATAACAGAAATATCCGTTTTAGCTATATATTTAGTATAATTATGGTATAACATTAAAAAAAAATGACAACGATAAAAGAAGGGTTTTTTATGCAGACGTGAATATGATATATTAATAAACGAGCCATTTGAAAATCAATATCAATCAAGATTGGAGTAGATGCCTGAAATAAACGCAAAGTAAAAGTATCCGTATGCGCGTAGATAGGGGATCGTACGAGAGTGCTTCATTTTAGTATTTTAGACTAACAAATTGGATGAATTCCTACCCAAAATGCACATCAGAATGGTGCGAGTTGATGAAAGTTACTTCGGAAACAAAAAAAGTAAAGTAAAATTTATGCGGGCTAGTCTCTCACTTCCAATAAAATGCAACCGGATCTAGTATGAGTTGGCGATCAGAACATATATGGATAGAACTTATAGTGGGGTCTCGAAAAACAAGTAATTTCTGTTGGGCTTTTATACTTTTTTTAGGTTCATTGGGGTTTTTATTGGTTGGAATTTCTAGTTATCTTGACAGAAATTTGATATCTTTATTTCCATCTCAGGAAATCATTTTTTTTCCCCAAGGGATCGTGATGTCTTTTTATGGGATCGCTGGTCTATTTATTAGCTCTTATTTGTGGTGTACAATTTCATGGAATGTGGGTAGCGGTTATGATCGATTCGATAGAAAAGAAGGAATCGTGTGTATGTTTCGTTGGGGATTTCCTGGAAAAAATCGGCGCATCTTACTCCGATTTCTTATGAAAGATATTCAGTCTATCAGAATAGAAGTTCAAGAGGGTATTTATGCTCGGCGTGTTCTTTATATGGAAATCAGAGGCCAGGGGGTCATTCCTTTGATTCGTACTGATGAAAATTTGACTCCACGAGAAGTTGAGCAAAAAGCTGCGGAATTGGCTTCTTTTTTGCGCGTACCAATTGAAGTAGTTTGAAATGAACTGAAAACTGAAGAATAAACATTTGTCTTACCAGGAGGCCAGGAGTCCCTTCTTTTGCTTTTTTGTTTCTAGAGTATAACTTAACTGAAGTTTCTCCACAATACTTGATGAAGCAAAGAAGACGTATATTATTATATTATATAATATACTAAACAATACATTTTTTTTGTCAGTCATGTATTCTTTCGTTTTTTAGACTATGATTCTGTAATTTTTTCGAAATTCAAAGACTAACTAACCACTGGACTCATAAAAAAATAGATAATAAATTTAGATTTTAGAAGTTCGAGGTCTTGTAATAGAACTTATGCTGGATATAGTAGATCGTCTAGAGTCGACGAATGAGACGGGGTTCGGTCAAAATTTACAGACAAAAAAATGAAAAAAAAAAAAGCATTCATTCCCCTTTTATATCTTACATCGATAGTATTTTTGCCCCGGTGGATCTCTTTTTCATTTAATAAAAGTCTGGAATCTTGGGTTACTAATTGGTGGAATACTAGTCAATCTGAAACTTTTTTAAGTGATATTCACGAAAAGAGTATTCTAGCGAATTTCATAGAATTCGAGGAACTCTTCCTATTGGACGAAATGCTAAAGGAATACCCGGAAACACATTTACAAAGGTTTCGTATCGGAAGAATCCATAAAGAAACGATTCAATTGATCAAGATGTATAATGAAGATAGTATCCATATGATTTTGCACTTCTCGACAAATTTACTCTGTTTCGTTATTCTAAGTGGTTATTCTATTCTAGGTAATGAAGAACTTATTATTCTTAATTCTTGGGTTCAAGAATTCCTATATAATTTAAGCGACACAATAAAAGCCTTTTCTATCCTTTTATTAACCGACTTATGTATAGGATTCCACTCACCTCATGGTTGGGAACTAATGATTGGCTCTGTCTACAAAGATTTTGGATTTGCTCATAATGATCAAATTATATCTGGCCTTGTTTCCACTTTTCCAGTCATTTTGGATACAATTTTTAAATATTGGATCTTCCGTTATTTAAATCGTGTATCTCCATCACTTGTAGTAATTTATCATTCAATGAATAACTGAAAAATAATGATCCACCGACAAAATTTTTAGAAGGTTGGTTATTTTTTAACCACTTCAAATTTTACTTTTTTTATATTTTATACCTTTTGTATATACATCCACACATCCAAGAGATTCCAATTTTT